ATTTTTAAAGTCAACGGATTTTCCTCTTACTATAAATTTCATTGTTGCCGGTATTGACATGTAGAATGGGACTCTATCTTTATTCTCGTCCGATTAATTAGTTCTGCAAAAGAACTATCAGACTGTGTGGTGAATGCTTTGATCAATGAATATTCGATTCTTTCTTCAATATAGAATCGATTCACAACAATTTTTCCCTTTTTCATATAAATTCATATAAAAATACAGATTCAGGTCGTCATTAATCATTTGATAGAGTATTTCAGTACGTATACGTATGTATATACGTATATCCTTCATCTTTTCGGAAGTTTCAATGGAAGGATTCCTCTACCAATGCAACACAGTCAATTCCATTTGTTAGAACAGCTTCCATTGAGTCTCTGCACCTATCCTTTTTTCACCTTCTGGGCCTTTGTTTGTTTTTGTAAAATAGGATTTGGCTCAGGATTGCCCATTTTTATTAATTCCGGGGTTTCTCTGAATTTGAAAGTTCTCACTTAGTAGGTTTCCATACCAAGGCTCAATCCAATTAAGTCCGCAGCGTCTACCAATTTCGCCATATCCCCTTTTTGTTTTGAGATTAGTATCTCATTTTTATTGAGATGTTGTTCTCTTTTTTATTTCATTTCTACTGGAACCGTTGAATTCATTAAATACTGATTCCTATCTCGAAAAAGTTTTTATCCTCTTTTTTTTTCTTGGCTATCTTCTTTCATCTTCTATAGGAGACCCGCACCCACATTTGGTCCAATCAGAAACGATTCTATCATTTCTGTATCTGCAATTCAATATAGATGGAGATATACCACGTATATATGTCTCTCTTCTGCTCGTTTTTCCCACGCAATTTGGAATACTTGAACGGTCGATTCTTTTTTTCGTCTGAGCTTCCATCTTTACGAATCAAAGCGCAATAATGTCTCATTATTTAGACCAAATCATTCCATTTATAAATAGAAATATAAAATATGTATGATATGGAATAAAATAAAGAAGTGTAATAAAAAGACTTTAAAATAGCATTTGAAAGCAAAAACGAAAATGATTTAATCTAAAAATAGATCGAATCTAATATTTTTTAATATTAAATGCTATACTATAGAATTGTGCTATATAATTGTGATGTGAGAAAAATAAATAAATTATATATCGATAGATTTATCGTTATATTCATTTATCGTTATATTCTATGGCCTATGGTAAGTATGAGTATTGAATATTTCCTTTCAATTCTATATTTTATTTTTTCTATAGTCATATTCATTATGATTATGACTAGCTAATAGGAATCGCTAAGAATGCAAATAAGTATATTAATTAATAGCTAAGATGACAATCCCTATGCAGTAGAATTTATCTTATGTGAGCCTGCTTAGCTCAGAGGTTAGAGCATCGCATTTGTAATGCGATGGTCATCGGTTCGATTCCGATAGCCGGCTTTTCTCTATTTATTTTCTTCTAGTTTTTACATGATTGAGAATGCCCTTTTGAAATCCGAAATCAAAGAATATTGTGAAAAATATATTTTTTATCTTATCGGAACTTCTAACTATGCCATGAAAAGAATCTCTTTTATCTATATAGAATCTTTATATAGAATATATATAGAATAGAAAGGTCTGGATATTTATTCATCTAATTATTCTTTAGAGTATTTAGAGTACAAGTACACTACTTTCGTAAACTTCGCTTCATTTATTATTTAGTTCAGTTTTAGTTTAGGTTTATTCTGTAAAATGAAATTTCATCAATAAGAATTCAATATAAATAAGAATAAGGAGTCTTTATGTCGCGTTACCGGGGACCTCGTTTCAAAAAAATACGCCGCCTGGGAGCTTTACCGGGACTAACTAATAAAAGGCCTAGAGCCGGAAGTGATCTTAGAAACCAATCACGTTCCGGTAAAAAATCTCAATATCGTATTCGTCTAGAAGAAAAACAAAAGTTGCGTTTTCATTATGGTCTTACAGAACGACAATTACTTAAATACGTTCGTATCGCCGGTAAAGCCAAGGGGTCAACAGGTCAGGTTTTACTCCAATTACTTGAAATGCGCTTGGATAACATCCTTTTTCGATTGGGTATGGCTCCGACTATTCCTGGAGCCCGTCAATTAGTTAACCATAGACATATTTTAGTCAATGGTCGTATAGTAGATATACCAAGTTATCGCTGCAAACCCCGAGATATTATTACGGCGAGGGATGAACAAAACTCTAGAGCTCTGATTCAAAATTCTTTCGATTCATCCTCTCAGGACGAAATGCCAAAACATTTGACTCTTCAACCATTCCAATATAAAGGATTAGTCAATCAAATAATAGATAGTAAATGGGTCGGTTTGAAAATAAATGAATTGCTAGTCGTAGAATATTATTCGCGCCAGACCTAAACCTAACGAAAATAAAAAAAAATCACAAGGGTTCGGACAATTTTGATCCCTTTCGTCGAAGTAAATTAACCTAAGGTTAAGATAAATAAGGGTTTGATCCGGATTTTTATCCCATTTAGGTATCATAGAACGAGAGGTAGGTTTTCATTCCTTGTCTACTCTTTTCCTTTCAGTATTTTACATGCCACAACAATTAGGAATAAAATATATATATCAAAGAAAGGTCTAACTGTTGTCTTGGAATATAATTTTATATAGTGCTATTTTACTCTTTTGGTTAGTAAGATCAGTGAATTAGATGAAGGTACGGAAAGAGAGGGATTCGAACCCTCGGTAAACAAAAGCCTACATAGCAGTTCCAATGCTACGCCTTCAACCACTCGGCCATCTCTCCTACATAATGATTATGACCCAAAAACCGAGTGAATATCGAGCCGGTACTAGTCGATTATTGGATAGGAACGACCAATCAATTCTAATTCTAACTAGAAAAATATATAAATTTTCATCAAAGTCAAAGAAATATCTTTCTTTTGAGGTTATGCGGATAAATAGAAAATAAGAAAACTGTTAGAAAGATTCTATTCATGTTTGCAAAACCAAACCAGCCTTCGCCTCTTTTTCTGTTATTTTATAACGGTACCGGAGGCAATCACTAAATTATAACGAATCAGCTGATTGATAGGTCTATTTTTGCACTTCGGTTAATGGATCTCTTTAGATCACGATTCTATTTAGACTATGATTCCATATCTTAAGAATTCTCAAATTCCTTTCCAGTCCAGTTTTAGAGTTCTCTCTCAACAACAAACCCTACCCTGCAGATCTATTACAAATATTCATATAAATTATATATATATAATAATATATATATATATATATAGTTGATTGTATAGTGTATACCTCCTATGCATACAAAATAAAACAGGCGGGTTTTTTCATCGTAGAATGGTTATTCGATCCTTTTTTTTTTCTTCTTTGGATTGGATGAGAATTCAATAAAAAACTTTTCGTTATTATAATCTGTAACTTAAATGAAATTGAATACTTTATTTTGTTGGTATACTACTCCATTTACATTAGGATGAAATCGAAGCGTACTCCAATATTTATTTCTTTGTTTTTTTTTTTTGATTCCTGTCAAAAAAGAACAATTTGAATAAATATAAATATATAAATAAAGGTCCCATATCTTTTTTATTAATGAATCTGTTTTTATGTTATTTCGTACTGTACAATTCTTTTCTTTGTGGGATCGGTTTACCACTAGAGGTAATGAGAATAATTATAGAATGGATTGCTACCTATGCCTAGATCGCGGATAAATGGAAATTTTATTGATAAGACCTTTTCAATTATAGCCAATATTTTATTACGAATAATTCCGACAACTTCAGGAGAAAAAGAGGCATTTACCTATTACAGAGATGGTGTGATTTGATTCTTTTTTTTTATTGCTCTCAATCTTACGAGAAAGACACATGATTTGAGATCGGGATAGAAATAAAAATTAAAAAAAAAATCTACGCTTGTTGAAGGTAAAGTTTGGAAATAGAACAATTCCTTCTGTCGTGTATCCTCCATTAATGTAACCTCAGATGCTATGGTTTAATTGTCGACTCTAGTATTGAGCGAAAGGCTACACCTATAGGTTCTGTATTTACAGGTCAATCCTACTCCACCAGTACCAATAGGCCACATAGGGGAAGAGGCACTACACCTAGGAATCAACAACACGAAAACTTTGTTATAAATTATCCCGATCCTGATAAGGATCGGAACTAACAAGAATGGTCGGGACAACAAACATCCATCTCGTTTGTATTTTGGATACCTGTATAACCATCGAAGGCTGTTGAAGTGACTAATTCCTGAAAATTATAAGGCGTTTAGAACAAATAAATTGTTGGAGTTATCATTTCTATAAAGTATCAACACGTTTGATCTTAAGAAAAGATCTCTTGCAGTAAGGTTGGCTAGAGATTTCTTGTAAAAACACTAGCCCTGCTCAGTTCATAATGATAATATTTTCATCTTTTTTTATTCGCTGTTTTATTTTCATTATGCACATAAAAGAGGAGCCGTATGAGATGAAAATCTCATGTACGGTTCTGGAACGGAGATTCTTTGAATTGAATGACGACCGTAACGGATGTCGGCTCAATCCGAAGGAAATTATGCGGAAGCTTTACAGAATTATTATGAAGCTATGCGACTAGAAATTGATCCCTATGATCGAAGTTATATACTCTATAACATAGGACTTATCCACACAAGTAACGGAGAACATACGAAAGCTCTGGAATATTATTTCCGAGCGCTAGAACGAAATCCGTTCTTACCACAAGCTTTTAATAATATGGCTGTGATCTGTCATTACGTGCGACTATCTCCACTATAGAAAGAAAAAAGGAAAGAAGGATTAAATCCGCTAGTAAATACTAGAAACAAAAAGGGCTTTCTACATATGAATCGTCTAAAACAACGATTTTTATCAGCTGTAGCAAAGAAAGAAACTTCATAGAAGTTTAAATTAAAAGTTAAAAAAGAGATATGCCTAGCTGTTTATTCTATGGATAAAGGATCTAATTGATAGAGCAAGCAT